GTGTACATAACTCGATGGTTATTTTCTACCAACCACAAAGACATCGGAACACTTTATTTTATTTTTGGCGCCTGAGCAGCTATAGTTGGCACAGCAATAAGCTTATTGATTCGTGCAGAACTCTCTCAACCAGGATCCTTACTAGGTGATGATCACCTTTATAATGTAATTGTTACTGCCCATGCTTTCGTCATAATTTTCTTTATAGTAATACCTGTAATAATCGGAGGCTTCGGGAATTGACTAGTTCCAATAATAATTGGCGCTCCTGATATAGCTTTTCCACGTATAAACAATATAAGTTTTTGGATATTACCCCCATCTTTTTCATTATTACTTGCTTCATCTGCTGTTGAAGCAGGAGTAGGGACAGGATGAACAGTCTACCCCCCTTTATCAGGCAACATCGCGCATGCAGGGGCATCAGTTGATTTAGCCATTTTTTCTCTTCATTTAGCCGGAATTTCTTCAATTTTAGGTGCAATTAATTTCATTACAACCATTCATAATATGCGGGCAAGCATCGAATGAAATCGTGTTCCCCTATTCGTATGATCTATTTGAGTAACCGCTTATCTACTTCTTCTTTCCCTACCAGTACTAGCGGGAGCAATTACTATACTTTTAACAGACCGAAATATTAATACTACATTCTTTGACCCCTCCGGAGGAGGAGACCCAATTTTGTACGAACACTTGTTTTGATTCTTTGGTCACCCAGAGGTATATATTCTCATTCTCCCTGGGTTTGGAATAATTTCTCACATCATTATTCATTATGCAGGTAAATTACGTTCCTTCGGTTATTTAGGAATAACTTGAGCCATATTTACTATCGGATTACTCGGATTTTGAGTATGAGCACATCATATATTCACAGTTGGTATAGACGTTGACACACGAAGTTATTTCACCGCTGCAACAATAGTGATTGCTGTACCCACAGGAATTAAAGTTTTTAGCTGATTAGCTACACTAGCAGGGTCAAAACAACTAAAATGAGAGACCCCTTTGCTTTGAGCATTAGGATTCATTTTCCTATTTACCATTGGAGGACTAACTGGTATTGTATTAGCCAACTCATCTTTAGATATTGTTCTTCACGATACCTATTATGTAGTTGCACATTTTCACTACGTTTTGTCTATGGGAGCAGTATTCTCTATTTTAGGAGGCTTAACTTACTGATTTCCACTATTCACAGGATTTACATTACAAGAATCTTGAACGAAAATTCACTTCTTCGTTATGTTCGTAGGGGTTAATTTAACATTTTTCCCACAGCATTTTTTAGGCTTAGCAGGTCTACCCCGACGATACTCCGATTACCCAGATGCTTATACAGTCTGAAATGTTGTATCATCCCTAGGATCTATCATCTCTTTAGGCTCAGTAATCTTCTTCGTATTTATTATTTGAGAAGCCTTCTCTGCTCAACGAAAAGCTGTACCAGCTAGTCATACTTCTCATTCAGCTGAATGACTAATAGGATGTCCTCCATTATTCCATACTCACGAAGAACTTCCATTTATCTCAAAAAAGGTTTAAAATAGTAAAAATAAAGTAAATATTATACTATAATTCCTTACCATAATGACCGGATATCAAACTCATCCATGGCACTTAGTTGAGCCCAGCCCTTGACCATTCGTAGGAGGGTCAGCAGCATTTACTCTCACAGTTGGAATAATTATATGATTCCACTATAATTCAACACTTCTTTTAACATTGGGTTTAATTCTAGTTGTTGTTACAATAATTCAATGATGACGAGACGTTGTTCGAGAAGCAACATTTCAAGGCTGTCATACATCTTATGTAATTGCCGGATTACGACGAGGAATAGTTTTATTCATTTTATCAGAAGTATTTTTTTTCCTAGCCTTCTTTTGAGCCTTTTTCCACAGCAGCTTGGCTCCCACAGTAGAACTGGGTGTAACATGGCCTCCAGTTGGAATTCATCCTTTAAATGCTTTTGCTGTACCGCTTCTAAATACTGCCGTACTTTTAAGCTCTGGAGTTACAGTAACGTGAGCCCATCATGCCTTAATAGACGGCAATCGAACAGAATCAATTCAAGCGTTAGCATTCACAGTAATACTAGGTCTTTACTTTTCAGGCCTGCAAGCATGAGAATATTATGAAGCACCTTTTACCATTGCAGATGGAATTTACGGATCTACTTTCTTCGTAGCTACAGGATTCCACGGACTTCACGTAATTATTGGCTCTACTTTCTTACTAGTATGTTTAATTCGCCAAATTCTCTACCACTATACCTCCTCTCACCATTTTGGCTTCGAGGCAGCAGCCTGATATTGACACTTCGTAGATGTAGTATGACTATTTCTCTACGTATGTATTTACTGATGAGGATCTTAATGTTAACTCTAACACACATTGTTGGTATCGCTTCAATTTTAGTCTCTCTACTCTTACTAATCAGACTAACCTTACCAAACTTACACCCCGACAATGAAAAATTGTCAGCCTATGAATGTGGCTTTGACCCACTCGGTAATGCTCGACTCCCCTTCTCATTACGGTTTTTTCTAGTAGCTATTTTATTTCTCCTCTTTGACCTCGAAATTGCCCTTATTCTACCCTACCCCTTAAGACTTGCCCAAGGAACATCCGTATTCTTCAACTTCTGAATAGTTACACTCCTAATCATTGTCTTAACTTTAGGTTTAATATATGAATGATTAAAAGGGGGCCTCGAATGATCAGAATAAAATTTATCTGAGATATAGTGTAAGAAACACAATAGATTTTGAGTCTACTAATGCCAGTGCAACTCTTGCTTTCTCATTAACGGAAACAAAAGGTAATCTAAACCTCTGTCCATCGGTTTCAAGCCGATCACATTCTCTCTGCCATATTTCCAGCAATATACATCAGAAATATTAGGTTATATTAAACTTACAGCCTGTCAGATTGTAGATCTCATAATTATGAGATATTTCGATGGCAACGCCTGCACAATTAGGACTCACAGATGCAGCATCACCCGTAATAGAAGAAATAATTTATTTTCACGATCACGTTATACTAGTTCTCATCTTAATTACTTGCTTAATTTTCTATAGTATATTAATCCTTATTAACTCTACATATATTTACCGGTTTTTAACAGACGGACACGTAATTGAAACAGTATGAACTGTTATTCCTGCAATTATTTTAGTTGTAGTAGCATTACCCTCTTTAAAATTACTTTACTTAACAGACGAATTGGACACACCTCAATTAACCATCAAGACTGTAGGTCACCAGTGGTACTGAAGCTATGAATATACCGATTATTATGATATTGAATTTGATTCCTATATATTACCTACAACTGATATTTCTGATGGTGCTGCTCGACTGTTAGAGGTAGACAATCGAGTAGTCTTACCAGTTGACACATCAATCCGCATACTAGTTACCGCCGCTGATGTACTTCACTCTTGAACAATCCCTGCATTAGGCTTAAAAATAGATGCCGTCCCAGGACGACTCAACCAATTAGCTCTACAATGCAGCCGTGTTGGTACTTTTTATGGTCAATGCTCTGAAATTTGTGGTGCCAATCATAGTTTTATACCAATTGTTATTGAAGCAGTCCCTGTAGAAGTATTTGAAACTTGATGTGACACAATACTAGATGAAGAATCATTAAATAGCTTAAATATAAAGCATTAACCTTTTAAGTTAATGATGAGATAACTCTTTAATGTGTGCCACAATTAAATCCAATCCCCTGAGTCTTTTTCATAGGGCTAGCATGAAGTACCTTCCTTCTCTTTGGCTTATACAAAATTTCCAAAACTTATAGCCCCATTATAGATAGAGACAATCAACTAACACAAACTCAAGAAATACAAACAAATGAATATTTTATACCATGATAAGCAGTTTATTTAACCAATTTGACTCGCCCTGATTTTTAGCTTGCCCACTGGCCCTTTTAGCTCTCTTAGTACCTTGAAAACTTTTTATTTATGAACATAATAGCTGACCAGGCACACGCAATGCTTCTCTCTTAGACTGAACATTTCAAAGACTTGCCAGACAAGTTTGACAACCTATAAGCATCTGACGGGGTGGGCGATGAGTTGTACTCTTTACAAGCTTGATATTAATATTAATAACCCTAAATCTAATCGGATTATTTCCCTATACCTTTACTCCCACAACCCAACTCTCAATAAATTTAGGTTTAGCAATTCCTTTATGATTAGGAACCATTATCTATGGCTTTCGCAATCACCCTACAATTGCCCTAGCCCACTTGTGCCCTGAAGGCGCACCCGCCCCTTTAATTCCTATATTAATTCTTGTCGAAACCCTAAGAATTTTCATACGCCCCCTGGCACTCGGCCTACGACTTACTGCAAACCTAACCGCCGGGCATCTATTGATGCACCTTATTTCTTCAGCCGTGCTAAGCCTAAGAGCAATTTCTAATATTTTAGGTGGAACAATTCTGGTCTTATTGGTTTTACTTACACTACTTGAAATAGCAGTAGCATTAATTCAAGGTTACGTCTTCGCCATTTTAGTGACTCTCTACTTAGATGAAAATCTTTAAACAGATAGTTTAAACAAAATATTTGGTTTCGGCCCATAAGATATCCACTCCGATTCTGTTTTATGATAACCATAACACTAATTTTTTGCATTGCTTTATTAGGTTTAGGCTTAGCACAAACACACTTATTATCTGCTCTGCTCTGCTTAGAAATAATAATACTAGCCCTCTATTTTGGCCTAGGCCAAACGGCTTTACTAGGCCCTGATTATCCCTTAATAATTGCCCTTATTCTCTTAACTTTCAGCGCCTGTGAAGCCAGTTCAGGTTTAGCACTCTTAGTATTAATTTCACGTAGTCACGGAAGTGACTTACTGGCATCTTTCAACCTATCGTAATGTATAATATTATCTTAGCTTATGTAGGTTTAGCACTTAGCGTATTAATATGTAGTAATAAAATTCTCTGACGAATTAGTCAATTCAGATCTCTAGTATTAATCTTTCCAGTAGTATCCCTCACAATTATAGAATACTCTTCTACTTCTGTAAACAGTGCCCTTAGAGCCGACTTTATAGCAGTCGGCCTAGCTAGCTTAAGTGCTTGGCTGCTCCCATTAATACTCATAGCCAGCCAACAACATGTAAATGCAGAACCAATAATTTATCAACGCGTATTTATTTTTTCCCAAGCAGTATTAACGGGGGCCTTAATTTTAGCCTTTTTAAGCAGTGACTTATTGCTATTTTATATTGCATTCGAAATTACTTTATTACCTACATTAATACTAATTACCCGCTGAGGAGCCCAAAAGGAACGTTATCAAGCAGGGACATATTTTATATTTTATACTCTGGTAGGTTCACTTCCTTTACTTATCTGTCTAATTGGTCAATACCAACATAGCGGGACCCTTTGTCTAGACATTTTTTATCTTAATCCACCTGAATTTAATTACACCATTAATTTTTGATGACTTGGCTGTATTATTGCCTTTCTCGTAAAACTCCCTTTATATGGAAGTCATTTATGACTTCCCAAAGCACACGTAGAAGCCCCTATCGCTGGGTCTATGGTACTCGCTGGGGTCTTACTAAAACTTGGGGGTTATGGAATAATGCGTGTCAGCCACCTTTGAGGCCCTATAAACACCCTTTCAAGTGAATTCATTCTAGGGTTTGGGCTTTGAGGAATAATCAGAGTAGGCATTATTTGTCTCCGTCAAACAGACTTAAAATCCCTTATCGCATACTCTTCTGTAGGCCATATAGCACTTGTCGCAGCTGGTATCCTAAGTGGCTCCACATGGGGTTACATGGGGGCATTAATTTTAATGATTGCACATGGAATTGTATCTTCATGCTTGTTCTGCTTAGCTAACTGCTGATATGAACGAGGACACACACGAAATTTAATCGGCTCACGAGGAGCATTAATAATATTTCCCTTACTAACTACCGCTTGACTTACAAGTAGACTAATAAACCTAGCACTCCCTCCCTCAATTAACCTATTCGGAGAATTAATAGCAATAGTAGCTACTTACACATGAAGTACATTTTCCTTAAGTCTTATAGTTATCTCTACAGTCTTAGCCGCAGGCTACTCCCTATACTTATTTGGCGCAACACAATGAGGCTATACAGTAAAAACTCTCCATAATCTGCAACTATTGACTAGACGTGAATACCTTTTAATAATTCTACACTTAACACCAGCAATTTATTTAATCCCAATGGCACAATGACTAATTTAATATATCTGCGTTAACCTAGTTTAATAAGAATATTAAGTTGTGGTCTTAAAGGTGAGTACTTAACTCGGTTAATCGGTGTTACGAGGCTTAGGTTATGTTGCTACCATAACTGATCAGAGTTCAATTCTCTGATAATACCATATATGCAGACACTACTTAACTTTATAATTTTATTAACCGCAATAATAGTTATCCGCGCCACTTCCCCTTATTTCGGCGCCCTAGCGATAGCAATACTATCCCTTCTAATTTCAATCACAATATTTCAACTAAACCTCATTTTCCCTGCTATAATTTTAATACTTATTTATCTTGGAGGTATACTTGTCGTATTTGTTTATAGTACAGCTTATTCAGCAGATTTAATGCCCTTACCAGTAAATATAACCCTCACACTATTCATTGCTATCAGAGGAACAGGCTTCCTAGCCATTTTTTCCCTCTCCCCCATGGAAAACTTTTGCGAAGCTAACTCATGAATATCTTTCACAATAAGTTACAATTATTTACTGTTTGATTTATACGAACGGGGTTATATAGCTTTTAGACTAGCAATCCTTGTACTAACTATCCTATTATTTTCCATCCTAGAAATTATCTCCCACCGGCAAGTAGCGATTAAATGATTTTATTTGTCCCACTAATCAGCGGATCCTTAGAATGGAAATCTAAAATAATTTTTATACTAGACAAATAGTAACACGTCACTACAACCATAATGACAAATAATATCAACAGCATTCTTGCAAGATACATCTTAATTAAAGATGTTTGTGCCTGACTAACATAATTAGATAATAACCCAGAATTCACCCCAAGACCCTGCGGCATGGCCAATTCTGTCCACCCCCGGTCCAATCTCTGAGTCTGAAATTTTTCTCCGAGATGAAGTCAAACTCATGGAATTACTTTATGCATAATAAAAGGATAATACCCAACTTGAGATATAAATGAAAGATATGCTGTTCCTACATTATCCTCCTTATGAAGCAATTTTATTACATCTCAAGCTAACACGGCTCCCACAAAAGTAACCCCAATAGCCATTAATTTCAATGTATAAGGCAATGACAAAATAACATTATATTTAGGGGTCATAAAAGCAACAAATAATACCCCACTTAAGACTCTTCCATAAGCTAACCGTTGCAAAGGAGCCACTAAAAACTTATAGGCTTCGTTTAGGGATTGCAAAGGTAGTGTACGTGCATAACCCGCTGTTGTATAATAAAGCAGTCGAAGTCTGTAAGCCGCAGTAAAACTAGTTGCTAATAATAAAAGACTTACAGCCCAACTATTAACATTGCCCATATTAATAGCCTCAATGATAGGATCCTTGGAGAAGAAGCCCGCCAAAAAAGGAGTACCAATTAGAGCCGCTCTTCCGATAAATAAACACGTTCTCGTCACAGGGCTAGCCTTATACAATCCCCCCATTTTCCGTACATCTTGCTCATTTTGTAACCCATGAATATAACCCCCTGAACACATAAACAACATAGCTTTAAAAAAGGCATGCATACAAATGTGAAGAAAAGCTAATTGAGGTACCCCCACACCTACAGCTGTTACCATCAGACCTAACTGACTTGCTGTAGAAAACGCAACCACTTTTTTTATATCATTTTGCGCAAGAGCACATACAGCAGAAAACAACGTTGTTATTCTCCCTAAAACAAAGACCCCCACTTGTACTCCTTCATGTTCTAGAATTAAAGGACTTATACGAATAAGTAAGAACACCCCCGCAACAACTATAGTGCTAGAATGAAGTAAAGATGACACCGGTGTGGGCCCCTCTATTGCCGCAGGAAGTCAAGGATGTAAACCTAACTGCGCAGATTTACCTATAGCCGCTAATACTGCCCCGGACAAAAAAATAGTACTTACATTCCCCATTACATAAATAGAAGTGAAAGTTCATTCTTGATTATTAAGAAAACATCAAAGGAGTATACCAATTAAACCTATATCCCCAATACGATTGTAAAAAATAGCCTGTAGCGCAGCAGTATTAGCATCACTCCGAGCATATCACCAACTAATTAGTAAATAAGACATTACACCTACCCCCTCTCATCCTACAAGTAATTGAAATAACGTTTCTGCACTAACCAAAACTAATATAGCAATTAAAAATATTCCCAAATATTTACAAAACAGCTCTACCCGAGGATCCGTAGACATATAATATAAAGAAAACACTAAAATATTTCACGTTACATATAAACCCACAACGAAAAAACAGCACGTATACACATCATAACGATAACTAAAAGTTAGGCTATATCCGCCTAATTTTAGCCACTCCCACTTTAAAAATAATAGCTCTCTCTCATCAGCAACTAAAAAGACTCCCAATAAAAAAAAATTAACATACCACCCCCACTTAATTGCTCCTGCAATAAATTCTTTACGCTTACCTAACAGAACCACAGCTAACAAAATTAAGCATAATAAAGAGATTCTTCCACATAATTGTAACACCATTCAATTGAAGCACTACTTCATTTTTTGGTTCCTAAAACCAATGTAATAAATATACTAATTGAATAAACTAATTTTTGCTTGACACCAAGAATTTAAGCATGAAAAGCTTATGTTATAAATTAACTACAAAAATTATGACCGGACCTATACGAAAACACCACCCCCTTTTAAAAGTCGTTAACCACTCTCTTATTGATCTCCCTGTTCCTGCCAATATTTCTATTTGATGAAATTTCGGTTCCTTACTCGGCCTCTGCTTAGTAATTCAAATCATAACCGGACTATTCTTAGCTATACATTACACAGCAGACGTCAATTTAGCATTTTCTTCTGTAGCTCATATCTGTCGAGACGTAAATTACGGCTGACTCCTGCGAAACTTACATGCAAACGGAGGTTCTTTTATATTTATCTGCTTATACCTCCATCTTGGTCGAGGAATGTATTACGGGTCATATTTCTTTCTTGAAACGTGAAATATTGGCGTCATTCTACTAATCATAACCATGGCCACAGCTTTTCTAGGATATGTTCTACCGTGAGGACAAATATCCTTTTGAGGTGCAACTGTAATTACTAATCTCTTTTCTGCCATCCCCTATTTAGGCCCTAGTTTAGTTGAGTGGTTATGAGGAGGATTTTCCGTAGATAACGCTACTCTTACCCGATTTTTTGCGTTTCATTTTTTTCTACCTTTCTTAATCTCAGGACTAGCTATTGTACATTTAATATTTCTCCACCAGACAGGAGCTAACAACCCAACAGGACTAGTAGGGGATGTAGATAAAGTACCGTTTCACGCTTACTTCTCGTACAAAGATGTAGTGGGATTCGTTATTCTTCTAGCTGGACTAATTATAATTGCCTTATTTTCACCGAACCTTTTAACAGATCCAGAAAATTATATCCCAGCTAACCCACTAGTCACGCCCGTTCACATCCAACCAGAATGATACTTTCTGTTTGCTTATGCAATTCTCCGATCTGTTCCAAATAAATTAGGGGGAGTCGTGGCCCTTGCAATATCCGTTATTATCTTTTTCTTCTTACCGATACTTCACCTCAGTAACCAAACTAGCCACAACTTCCGCCCATTATCCCAAATCTTATTTTGATTTATAGTTATTAACGCTTTATTACTTACCTGACTCGGCGGTCAACCAGTAGAATATCCCTACATTATACTTGGACAGGTTACCTCTTTCCTTTACTTCTTCACCCTTCTATTTATAGGCCCCGCCATTGGTTTATTAGAGAATAAGTTATTATTCCGATAAGTTTTAGTAGCTTAACTTAAAGCGCCGGTCTTGTAAGCCGAAGATAGTATAAATATTCTAAGACTCAGAAAAGGTAAATTACCATCTTAAACTCCCAAAGTTTATGTTTTAATTTTAAACTATCTTCTGCAGATTTGATTCTGGTTTCACTTATAAGATTGCCCTTGATGATACATGCTAACCGTAGATACTCCAGTGAGAATACATAGTTGAACAGAATGTTTAATATATTGTTCACATAAAGAGCATTAGATCTATTATATGCTCCGCTAGCCTCGCGCCACTCCACAACGGTATTAGCAGTACTCAGTATTGAATTTAGATGCGAAAGCATGCCCCAGCTAACGGCATCAATACATGGCAAATGCTGTGCCAGCCGCCGCGATTACACCTCAAAATGTAAACTTATAAATCACACACCCGTATCTGCCCCCTACTCAATGATTACTACTTATGACTTGCGGTCGTATGCACTCAGAAAGAAGCAATCAAAGAAGTAGCTACGCGAGAAGAAGGCAAAAACCAGGATTAGAGACCCTGCTATTCTTCAATAGTTAACATTAGGTTAATATTAATAATGTTTGAAAACCAAAGATTTTGGCAGTGACTAAGGCCTATTCAGAGGAATTTGTTTTATGAAATCGATACTCCGCGAAAATCTTACTCCACCCTTGTATCACAGCTTATATACCGCCGTCGTCAGCTGATATTGAGAAATAATAAGCATCAGCAAAAAGACTAATTTCTTCACGTCAGGTCAGGGTGTAGCCTATGGGGGAGATAGAATGAATTACACTTAATTGCAATTACCGAATTCTAACATGTAACGGTTAGCTAAAGCTGGATTTGATAGTAATTTTATATTATATATGATAAATTGATTATAGCTCTTAGTTATGCACACACCGCCCGTCATTTTCCTAAAACCATAAAGGAAAAAAGTCGTAACAAGGTAGGGCATCTGGAAAGATCCCCTGGATATGGTACATATAAGTTACTTAGACTATTACCTTGAAAAGGTAACAGCGGGCTATATACCCTATTACCACGAATTAGAGCTTGGCATAAGCATCTCTTTTACACAGAGAAGATATTTGGGAATCAGATTAATTCGACTTAACGCTAATCACTCAAGCATTATTTACAACAATAAAACTTTCACTTATGTAGCTGAGAGCAAATAGTAATAAATGAGTACTGAAAAGGAAACAAATAAATAAATTGAAACAGCAATTAAAAATTTACAGGTTAATTCTTATTCCTTTTGCATAATGACTTAATTAGTGCCCTTTTAGTAAGGACCACCTACTAGCTGCCCCGAAAGTAAACGATCTATTTTAGGCCAAGTATTTTGACTCCACTAATTTATGTTGCAATATAATTAGGAGAGCTTAGAATAGAGATGACATGTTAACCGCGTTTACTTCTAGCTGGTTGCTTGGGAAATGAATATGAGTTCAGTCGGAACAAACAGTTTCGCTAAGACAAGCCGGAATGTGCTGGCCTGTTAAAATATAAACAAATATACCTAAAATTAAGTTTTATCTTGCCCACCGTAGGCTTAAAAGCAGCCATCGGGTAAGAATAGCGTCAAAGCTTAAATTTTACTGCTATTACAATTTTTAGCTCGGTACCAAGCAATCTTTAAATAAGATATCTTCTGTTAAGACGCGTAGAACTATAACACCTAATACAAGTGTGCTAGATATTATGCTTAAACAATTACTATTCAAGTATATTACATAAGTCTGCCTAACATAAGCGTATTATAAAGGTTGTGACATAAAAGAAAGGAACTCGGCAAATATTAAGCTCGCCTGTTTACCAAAAACATCGCTTTTAGCTAACTATTAAAAGTCTGATCTGCCCGGTGTAAAATCAACGGCCGCGGTATTTTGACTGTGCAAAGGTAGCATAATCACTTGTCCTTTAAATGGGGGAATGTATGAATGATTAGACGAGGTTTCAGCTGTCTTTCTCTTAAAAATCGAGACTCCACTGTACGTGAAAATGCGAACAAATAATTAAAGGACGAGAAGACCCTGTTGAGCTTTCAAGTATAATTAAAAGTACATGTCAATTTATAACAAATAAAACTAATACTCATAATAAACTTTTTGGCTGGGGTGGCAAACAAAGAAATTAAGCTTTGTATATTATTGACAGCATAAGACCATATAGGTCTACTACTATTTATTACAGATCCGCTATAAGCGATTTAAAAACTAAGTTACCACAGGGATAACAGCGTAATTCTTTTTAAGAGCCCAAATTGACAAAAGAGTTTGCGACCTCGATGTTGGATCAAGACCCCTGGTGGTGCAGCCGCTACCCCGGGTTTGCCTGTTCGGCGATTAAAATCTTACGTGATCTGAGTTCAGACCGTCGTAAGACAGGTTAGATTCTATCCTTAAGTTGATGTATTCAGTACGAAAGGACCAACTACATCTGATTTTAAGTTTATGTTAAATCATAACTAAAATAGCAAAAAGTATTGCGTGAGGCCTAAGCCCTTTAGTTATAGGTGCAACCCCTATTTTTAGTGATGTGATGCATTAATGTGATCCACTTATTTCTATACTTCGTGCCTGTTCTTCTAGCAGTAGCCTTTCTTACACTCACCGAACGGAAGGTCATTGGTTATATTCAACTACGTAAAGGCCCCAATGTAGTGGGGCCCTATGGGCTTCTTCAGCCCATTGCCGACGGAGTAAAACTCTTTATTAAAGAACCAATTAAACCCTCTTCATCAGTCCCCCAATTATTTTTCCTGGCGCCTTTTCTGGCACTAACCTTAGCCCTTCTCTTATGGGCCCCTATACCAATAGCAGAATCATTTATCGAATTAAACTTTGGAGTTCTATTTGTATTAGCAATTTCTAGCTTATCCGTCTATTCATTAATAGCCTCTGGTTGAGCTTCCAATTCAAAGTATGCACTGCTCGGAGCGCTCCGAGCAGTGGCGCAAATAGTATCTTACGAAGTTAGTCTAGGACTTATTATTTTAAGCCTGATTTGCTTAGTAGGCAACTTCAATTTAAGTCAATTCTCCATTGCACAAGAAGAAACCGTTTTATTACTTAGTTGTTGACCACTAGCTATTATATGATTTATTTCTACTGTAGCAGAGACAAATCGATCACCTTTCGACCTCACAGAAGGAGAATCTGAGCTAGTATCTGGTTTTAACGTAGAGTATTCGGGTGGACCCTTTGCACTATTTTTCTTAGCAGAATATGCTAACATTCTATTTATAAATATACTATCAGTAGTACTTTTCTTATCTTTCTATTTCACTCTAGCCGATATGTCATTAAAAGCAAGTTTATTGGTTGCCTTATATCTCTGATTTCGGGCCTCTTACCCCCGATTCCGGTATGACCAATTAATACATCTAGCATGAAAGAGCTTTTTGCCTATAAGCCTGGGCCTGCTTATTCTTAACTTCAGTATCCCCATAATTTTTTCAGGACTAGGCCCCGGAAGTTGAAAACGTAGTTTATACAAAACCTTGCTTTGATAGGGCAAAGAAACAACATATGTTGTCATTTTTACGATAGAGTAAGCTAATTAGGCTATTGGGCCCATACCCCAACAGTGTTGGTAAATCCATCCTCTACCATGAGAAATATAGACGTCGCATCAACTTTTACGAGTATATACATCTCATATGAGTCCTTATATTTCCCCTTTATTTAGATTAACAATACTCTTCAGCGTCCTGCTCATTCTCTGCTCCACTCACTGAGCGTTCATATGACTAGGCCTAGAAGTAGGTACGCTCGCATTTGTCCCATTACTTACTTGATGGCATACAGCCCCGGAAGTTGAAGCAACAGTTAAATACTTTATCACTCAAGCAACAGCAGCAGCTATGTTTTTCCTCGGAGGCCTCATCTTAATAAGCAGTGAGTACTCAAGCGGTATTGCTCATTGATTAGGAAGACTAGGAGAGGTTATTATCCTTCTTTCCGTATTAATAAAATTAGGACTTGCACCACTCCACTACTGGGTAGTAGATGTAGTTCAGGGCTTAAATTATCTCCCCGGAATAGTATTACTAACTTGACAAAAACTCCCAGGGCTAATTGTACTCACACAACTCTTGTCTAAACTAAACAGCTCCATTCTACTTATTCTCGCACCAACAGCCGCCCTTATTGGAGGTCTAGGGGGGCTAGGACAAACCCAAGTACGGAAACTGTTGGCATTCTCCTCAATCGCCCATCTAGGTTGACTAACGGTTGGAATTGTTATTAACTCATGATTAGGAATAATATACTTTATATTATATATATTGATCTCCCTCCCAATTTTCCTTTTATTGCACGTTTCAGGGGGAGTACATCTCAATCAATTACGGAGCACTCTGGGGGCCAATCCTATTTTTTCTTTTTCAGTGGGAGCGGGCTTCTTATCGCTTGCAGGTCTCCCACCTTTTCTGGGTTTCTTTTCGAAATGATTAATCTTAACTCATTCCGTCGCGCAACTTTTAGTAATTACATCAGCGGTTTTAATCCTGGGCGCATTAATTAGCGCCTTCTATTATTTACGCATCAGTTATCTCTGCCTAGTAGTTTTAGCACCCCAACAGATTATAGTAATAACTAATTGACGCAATATGTCTAAAATTAACTTAATTAGTATTATTTTATTGTCAAACATAATAGGTTTATTACTAGTCGGGGGTTTAAGCACTTTAACTAAGTAAGTAGTCTCTACATCTTTGAATTAACAGTCCAACGCTTTAAATATTAAGCTATTACTTATAAGGAGTTAGGTTAATAATAGACCTTTAGCCTTCAAAGCTGAAAGCGGAATGTTTATTCCAGTCCTTAAAATAAAATCTGAGATAATCACATTGTTTGATTGCAAATCAAATAGTTTATTTAACTTAAGATTTTATTACAGGCTTTAGAAAGTATAACTTTCTTTCTCCGGGTTGCAACCAGAGCATTTATAAGCCTAGTAAAAGAAGGATTAGCCTCCATGAGCGGAGCTACAATCCGCTGCTTTAGATCAGCCATTTTACTACTAGCCTATTA